ATGTACAAACAAAAATGATTTTTTTCTTCTAACCATAAAGACATTGGAATTTTATACTTTTTATTTGGATTTTGATCAGGAATTTTGGGTTTATCCCTTAGAATACTAATTCGATTAAACTTACGAACATCAATAAAAATTTTTATTTCAAACGATCAGTTTTATAATTCCGTAGTAACAGCTCACGCCTTTATTATAATTTTCTTTACTGTTATACCAATCATAATCGGAGGATTTGGAAACTGATTAGTTCCATTAATATTAGGAGCTCCAGACATAGCTTTTCCTCGACTAAACAATATAAGATTTTGATTACTTCCACCTTCAATTATTTTGTTAATTATAGGTTTATCTAAAGAAGGAGCAGGAACAGGATGAACTGTTTATCCTCCTTTATCAACATTTTATCATTCAGGAATATCAGTAGATTTAACAATTTTTTCCTTGCACCTAGCAGGAATTTCATCAATTTTAGGAGCATTAAACTTCATTACAACAATTATAAATTTAAAAACTAAAAACCTTTCATCAAGTAAAATAAGACTATTTATTTGGTCAGTAGTATTAACAGCCATTCTCTTACTTCTTTCATTACCAGTTTTAGCAGGGGCTATCACTATACTTTTAACAGATCGAAATTTAAACACATCATTTTTTGATCCTAGAGGAGGTGGAGATCCTGTCTTATACCAACATTTATTTTGATTTTTTGGACACCCTGAAGTTTACATTTTAATCCTTCCAGGATTTGGATTAATTTCTCATATTATTACTCAAGAAAGAAATAAAGAAAGAACATTTGGTCTTATAGGAATAATTTATGCCATAATAGCAATCGGATTTTTAGGATTTATTGTATGAGCACATCATATATTTACTATCGGTATAGATGTAGACACACGAGCATATTTCACCTCAGCTACAATAATTATTGCTGTACCTACAGGAATTAAAATTTTTAGATGATTAGCAACACTATGTGGAGCAAAAATAGAAATAAAAATTTCAACACTATGAAGACTAGGATTTGTATTCTTATTTACACTCGGAGGACTAACAGGAGTAATACTTTCTAATTCATCAATTGATATTGTTCTTCATGATACTTATTATGTAGTAGCACACTTCCATTATGTTCTTTCAATAGGTGCAATCTTTGCGATTTTTGCCGGTTTAATTCATTGATATCCTTTATTTACAGGACTAACAATAAATAAAAAATGACTAAAAATTCACTTCGTCTTAATATTTACTGGAGTAAACCTAACATTTTTTCCACAACACTTTATAGGACTAAGAGGAATACCACGACGCTACTCAGATTATCCATTCCTTTTTGAACCCTGAAATAAAATTTCCAGATTTGGATCTATTATTAGATTAATTTCAACAATTTACTTTATCTTTATTTTATGAGAAAGAATAGCAGCACAACGAATTGTATTAATAACTAATAAAAATAGATGATCAATTGAATGAAATAAATCAACTCCCACAAAAGAACACTGTTTCGAAGAAAATCCTAAAATTATTTTTTAGGAACTTAATTTAAATAAAAATTTAAAAATGTTAATTATAATTATCAGAGTTTTTTCAATATTATTATTAAGTTCCCTATTATTTTATTTAACATTCACAATTTCAAAAAAAACAAAAAGAACACGAGAAAAATCAATTTCATTTGAATGTGGATTTAATTTATTTAATATCTCTCGAACTCCATTTTCAATGCGATTTTTCCTTATCGCAATTATTTTTATTATTTTTGATGTAGAAATCGCTCTTATTCTACCTATTATTCCAACCATTTTTAAAACAAGAATTTTTAAATGAACACTAACAAGAATTATTTTTTTATTAATTATTTTAATAGGAATTTTTATTGAATGAAAAGAAAATACATTTGAATGAAAAACTTACTTTTGTAGTAAAATAAATACATTGATATTAAAAATCAAAAATGAGAAATTTTCTCCATAAGTAATATTAATAATTTTTGACTTTTTTAACAACTCAAGAAGAATTACAGTTTCAGTTATAGAACAATTCCACGACTACACAATAATATTTTTATCAATTATTATTATATTTATTTTCGTAATTATATTTCGAATTATTAATTCAAAAACAACAAACTATAATTTTAAAGAAAATATAAATCTAGAAGTAATCTGAACAATTATTCCAATGATTATTTTGTTTTTAATTGCTTATCCTTCATTATATTATCTTTATTTATTTGATTTAAGAATAAATCCAACAATTTCAATAAAAGTTATTGGAGCACAATGATATTGAATCTATGAATACTTTGATCAATCAGGGTGATCATATAGATCCTACATATTATCAGACCTTGATCTTATAAAATCAAATATAATTAATAAATTAGGTTGACGATTATTAGAAACAGATACTCGATTAATTTTACCTTATGCTACAGAAATTCAATGTTTAACTACATCTATAGATGTAATTCATTCATTTTCTATCCCTGATTTAGGAATTAAAATAGATTCTATTCCAGGACGATTAAATTCTATTAACTTCCAAATTACACGACCAGGATTATTTTTTGGTCAATGTGCAGAAATTTGTGGAACAGGTCACTCATTTATACCAATTTGTTTAGAAGCAATTTAATAGAAAAAGTAATTAAAAAATAATATAACATTGTCAAAGTTAAATTATCCAAAATATGTGGATCTTTTTCTAATAAGAAAGCAGTGCCTCCTGTTCTTAGTTTCGACCTAAGAGAAGTGAAAAATCACTCTTATTATGTATCTATTGTAAAAACGCAAATCTATTTTCCAAATAGAAAGTTGGTAAAACCAGTTACATATACTCCTTAAGTAAGTTAAAAAAAACTATTGAATTTTTACTTCAATTTTACTATATAATTAAAGTCTTAAGGGCTTTCTCCCCCTCTCTATCTATAAGTTTAAAACTTTAAATATAGAAATCTCAATAAAAATCCTTGTACCATTTCATTTAGTTTCACCTAGACCTTGACCAATTTTAGCCTCATTACAACTTTTTAACACAGTTTTTATAACCGCAATAAAATTCAATAACATTAATACAAGAAATTTTATTATAATATTAAATTTAATAATTATAATTTTTATTAGATTAAATTGATGACGCGATATTATCCGTGAATCAACATTTGAAAATCGACACACAAAAGAAGTTTTAAAAGGACTGAAATTAGGAATAATATTATTTATTACTTCAGAGGTCTTCTTCTTCATTTCATTCTTTTGAGCATTTTTCCACACTTCCTTATCTCCAGACATTTTTATTGGTCAAATTTGACCTTGTAAAGGAATTAAAGCTTTTAACCCAATAGCTATTCCTCTTATAAATACATTAATTTTACTTAGATCCGGAATTAGATTAACAGCATCTCATCATTTTTTAATGATAGGTGAAGTAAAAAAAGCAAAAAATTACTTATTTATAACAATTTTACTAGGATTATACTTTACCATTTTACAATATATTGAATATATTGAAGCTTCATTCTCAATTGCAGATTCAGTTTATGGATCTACATTTTTTATAACAACAGGATTTCACGGTTTACATGTAATCATTGGAACTTTATTTTTATTAATTTGTTTTATTCGTTTAACAAAAAATCATTTTTCATCTTATCATCACTTCGGATTTGAAGCAGCAGCTTGATACTGACATTTTGTAGACGTAGTTTGATTATTTCTTTATATTTGTGTTTATTGATTTGGTAAATAATAAACCTCATATAAAACAACTATAAATTTTTAACCTATAAATATCGCGAAATAGGGTTATAAATTATAAATTGCAAAATTGCAGCAATTTTGCAAAATTAGGGGGCGAAATCACAATAGAATCATAAAAATTACAAAATCGCAGCAAAAATCGCAGCAAAAATCGCAGCAAAAATCGCAGACCCAAAGGTTTTTTTTTTTTTTTTTTACTTAAGAGATGATAAGTGATCTTCTTTTTATATATTTATTTTTTTATTTTTTTTTATTTTTTTATATTTAAAGCACTCTTAAAAAAATAATTTTAAAAATGAAAAAAAAATTATTTTAACCAAAAAAATAAATATATATAAATATATATATATTAATAAAATTTATTTAATAATCAGGAAAGAAGAAATCCTTCAAATTTAATATCCAAAATTAAGATTTTTTTTTAAATTATTTCCTGAATTAGTTAAAGCCAAAAAGAGGCTTATTATTGTTAATAATAAAAATGAGTAAAACTCTAACTAAATTTGTGTAATTTAAAAAAAAAATTATATTTTCAGTATAAAAATGATATTCTTTATATCCACAAATAAATTTATTTTAGTATATAAGTACAAAAATTTTTGAAATTTTTAGTAAAAGTTAAAATCTTTTAAATCAAAGGGTGCCTGATAAAAAGGATTATTTTGATAGAATAAACAATGTAAAACAAGCTTTACTCCTTTGAAATAATAAAATTTAACAATATTTATAATAATCCAATCTTTAAAATTATTAATAATTCTTTAATTAAACTTCCTTCACCAATAAATATTTCTTTATTTTGAAATTATGGTTCTCTTTTAGGATTATGTTTAGTAATCCAAATCTCTAGGGGACTTTTTCTAGCCATACATTATGTACCAAATACAGAAATAGCTTTTCAAAGAGTTATTCATATTTGTCGAGACGTTAACATAGGATGAGCTATACGAATTTTACATGCTAATGGAGCATCTTTTTTTTTCATCTGTATATTTTTACATATTGGTCGAGGACTATATTATGAATCTTTCTATTTAACAGAAGTATGAAATCTAGGAGTTTTAATCTTTTTATTAACAATAGCTTCAGCATTCTTAGGTTATGTTCTACCTTGAGGACAAATATCTTTTTGAGGTGCAACAGTAATTACAAACTTACTATCAGCCATTCCATACTTAGGAACAACACTAGTTTACTGAATTTGAGGAGGTTTCTCAGTTGATAACGCAACTTTAAATCGATTTTTTGTTTTCCACTTTATTTTACCTTTTATTGTTTTAGCAATAGTTGTAATACATTTATTTTTCCTTCATTTAAAAGGATCTAACAATCCATTAGGTATTTCAAGAAAATCATACAAAATTTCATTTACACCATTTTTTGTTATTAAAGATCTAATAGGATTCATCTTTTTTTTTATTTTTTTAATTTTCATTATATGTTTTTACCCTTATTACCTAGGAGATCCAGATAATTTTTCCATTGCTAACCCTATGGTAACACCTCTTCATATTAAACCTGAATGATATTTTTTATTTGCCTATGCTATTCTTCGATCAATTCCTAATAAACTAGGGGGAGTAATTGCTTTAATAATATCTATTATAATCCTTTTTTTTCTTCCTTTTATAAAAAACAATAAAATTTATCAAGGTAATCAATTTAAATTTATTTATCAGAGTGTATTCTGAATCCTAATTAGAACATTTTTCCTTTTAACTTGAATTGGAGCACGACCAGTTGAAGATCCTTTTATTTTAATTGGTCAAATTTTAACAGTAATTTACTTTATATTATTCTTTATTATAACAAAAGACTAAATAGTAAAAGAACCTTAAGTTCATAAATAAATTTACAGTTTATCATCTTCAATTAGATTATTTTACTAATTTTTTTCATAGAAAAGTGATAACAACTATGAAATAAAAAATATTTTTTTTTTCCAAAAGTTCTTATTTTTAATAAGATTAATAATAAGAATTTTAATTTCAATTTCCTCAAACTCTTTAATCGGTATTTGAATAGGCATAGAAATCAATTTATTTTCAGTAATCACTATGTTCAGAATAAATGAAAAAAAAAACTCAGAAAAAGCCATTTTAATTTACTTCCTTGTACAAAGGATTTCATCAGTAATAATACTGTTTTCTAGAATAATAATAACAACAAATTTTAGAAACACAAACATTTTCATAATTATATTTTTTTTATCATTATTTATAAAGTTAGGTATATTTCCATTTCACTTCTGAATATTAGCTACAATTGAAGGTTTATCATGAACAATTTGTTTCATCTTACTAACTATTCAAAAAATTATTCCATTAATCACAATGATAATAATAATACAAAAGAAAATAATTATTTTTATAATTATTATAAACAGAATTGCAGCATCAATTAGAGGATTAAGAAGATTTTCTTTACGCAAAATTATAAGATTTTCATCTATAAATCATCTTTCTTTAATACTACTATCAGCTATTTTATCAAAAAATATATTAAAATTATATTTCTTTGTTTATACAATTATAAGATTTATTTCAGTCTATCTATTTAACAAAAACAATTTAAATTTTATTTTTCAAGTATTTTCAATTCCAAAAAATAAAATATTAATAATAAATTTCTTAATCACATTTTTTAGAATAGCAGGAATTCCCCCTTTTATAGGTTTTATTCCAAAAATAATTGTTATTATAAAAATAACAGAATTTTTAATTATTTTACCAATAATTTTAATTTTAATCACAAATACAGTAGCAAGATTTTTTTATATTCGCATATGTTTTTCCAACCTTTTAATAAATATAAATATAAAAAAAACTCTTTTAAAAACTGATAAAAGATGATTTATTCCTTTAATCTTAATTTTTTCACCTATAATTTACATTATGTGAAATTTTAAGTTATATAAACTATTAATTTTCAAAATTATTAAAAAAACAAAAGTTTTAAATTTCAATAAAAATATTCACAATTTTATCAATTACTTTGATAGTTTTATTTGCTCTTATCGCAGTAGCATTCATCACTTTATTAGAACGAAAAATCTTAGGGTATATACAAATTCGAATTGGACCAAATAAAGTAGGAACCCTTGGAATTCTACAACCAATATCCGATGCAGTAAAACTTTACACAAAAGAAATAAATTGACCCAAATATTCCAATTCTCTAACTTTTTTTTTCTCCCCCTGCTTAAGATTAACACTAGCACTATTTATTTGAATTACCCTACCATTTATAAATATATTTCTATGAATAAATTTAAGAATTTTATTATTTTTATCAATTTTAGGTTTAGGAGTATACCCAATTATTATAGCAGGATGATCTTCAAATTCCAGTTATTCACTTATTGGTAGAATACGAGCTTTAGCACAAACAATTTCATATGAAGTTTCTTTAATTTTCATTATTTTGAGAAATATAATTATAGTATCTTCATTAAGATTTATAAAATTAATTTGATTTCAAAAAAGATTTATATTTTTTTTATTTTTTTTACCTTTTTTACTTTGAATTATTTCCATTATTGCAGAATTGAATCGAACCCCATTTGATTTTGCAGAAGGAGAAAGAGAACTTGTATCAGGTTTTAACACAGAATATAGTAGAGGAAACTTTGCAATTATTTTTATAGCAGAATATATAATAATTTTATTTTTTAGAAGATTAACAGCAATATTATATATAAGAACAAAAAATATAAATTTTTTTATAATTGTATTTCCAATAATGTTTATATTTATTATTATTTGAACACGAGCAACTTTACCACGTTACCGGTATGATAAACTTATATATTTATGTTGAAAAGTTATTTTACCATTATCAACGTTCAATTTATTTTTTTCTGTAATGATAAGAATTTTAATAAATTTTTCTAAAAGTAAGTTAAATAAAAAACTACTGGACTCATAATCCAATCTTGATAAAAATCCTTTTAGAAAGAGCAGTAATTTAAAAAAAAATATTTATTTTGCATATAAAATTTATAGATTTACCCTTCTATCTGCTTTAAAGACAATAAAAATTTAATATAAAATTTATACATATAAAATAATTAATACAAAGTGCTCTTTTAGCTTATCCCTAAAGCATTATATTGAAAATATAAAGATATTAATTTTAATTTAGAGCAAAAATTTTAATTTTAGATAAAATTACAAAACTATTCTTTTTTGTGCATGAAAAAAAAATTAAACAAAATTAAATCAGTACAAAAAATTTTTAATATTTAAAAAATAAAAAAGAAAAGGATATTAACTGATCAATTAAGTGCCAGCAATCGCGGTCAAACTTAAAGTTTAAGTAATTTTTCGGAAGATGTAGTTATATAAAAGATAAGAACTTAAAACAAAAAAAATTAGATCAAATTTCACTTTTTAAAAAGTTCTTAAAATTTTTGAATCTATAAAAACTTTTTTAAAAAAAGGATTTGATACCCTTGTATTTTAGATTAAAAATCTTTCCAGAGTCATAATAATTAAAATTATAAACTCAAAAAATATGGCAGTAAAGACAAATTTTAGGGATGCTTGATTCTTTAAATTATGATAATACACAAATACCTTACTTTTTTTTTAAAAAGCATCTATATCTCCGTTTTAAGAGAATAACAAAATTTATTAGACTCTAAACCTTTTTTAAGAAAAATTCAGGTCAAGACAGAGCATAAAAAGAAGAATTGAACATCATTGTAAAAAAAGGAATAACATCTATAATTAAAATAAAGACAAAAGAGAACTTAAAAGTAATTTCATTTTCAAAAAAAATAAATGAATAAACATTGTTTTTATGTACAAATTGCCCGTCACTCTCAATTAAAATTGAGATAAGTCGAAACATAGTAAGTGTATCGGAAGATGTCCTTAGAATTATATATAAGTATCAAATTTTACCAATAAATATATTTAACTTTATAGTTATTCAATCATTAAGACTGATTACATTAATTTGCTTAATAATATTCATAATAGACACTAAGAAAATAAAAAAAAGTGAGAAAAAATCAGAAAAAATAATTAAAAAAATTAAAATAAATTTATAAGCCTTTTTATTTCATTTGACCCAAACACAAGAATTAGAATTTTATCTAAAGAACTGAATTGAGTTATTATAATAATTTTCCTGATAACCTCTATATATTATTTTTGAAGAAAACCAAATCGACTCACAATTTGTATAAATAACTCATTTTATAATATTAGAAAGCAATTTGAAATCGCTTTAAAAACATGTAAAGATAGATCTAAATTATTATTTACCGCCTTATTTTTATTTATTCTAAACTGTAATTTAATTGGATTAATTCCAAATGTATTTACATCTACAAGACACCTCTTTCTTAATTTATTTATTTCTATTCCTATATGAATAGGATTCTTTTTTTATGGGTGAATTACTTATACAAATAAAATATTTGCCCATTTAGTGCCTAAAGGAACACCTACTCCATTAATTAGATTTATAGTCTTAATTGAATTAATTAGAAATTTAATTCGACCATTAACATTAAGAATTCGATTAATAGCAAATATAGTTTCAGGACATTTACTGCTTACACTGATAGGAAATAGAATAGTGGGATCATCCATTTTTATAGTAATTTTATTAACAAGTTTACAAAGAATCTTAAGACTTTTAGAATTAGGTGTGGCAATAATTCAAGCCTATGTATTTTGTACACTTCTTACATTATATTCAGATGATTCAGATATAATAAGAAATTAGATGAAAAATAATTAAGCTTCTAACTTAATTCTAGTTTTAGTAAAAACTTTCACCTTAATTCTTTGGCAGAAAAATGTATTAAGCTTAGAACTTAAAGATAAGATACAATCTTAAGAATTGCTTAGATAGTTTAAAAAAAAACATTAGTTTTGTAAACTGAATATATATACACAAATTATTTTAAGCTTAAAGTATATAATATTTTAAAACAACTATAAATTTTTAACCTATAAATATCGCGAAATAGGGTTATAAATTATAAATTGCAAAATTGCAGCAATTTTGCAAAATTAGGGGGCGAAATCACAATAGAATCATAAAAATTACAAAATCGCAGCAAAAATCGCAGCAAAAATCGCAGCAAAAATCGCAGCAAAAATCGCAGACCCAAAGGTTTTTTTTTTTTTTTTTTACTTAAGAGATGATAAGTGATCTTCTTTTTATATATTTATTTTTTTATTTTTTTTTATTTTTTTATATTTAAAGCACTCTTAAAAAAATAATTTTAAAAATGAAAAAAAAATTATTTTAACCAAAAAAAAATAAAAAAATATAACAAAAAATTAAAAATAACAAAAAGAAAAAAAAAATAAAACTTTTCAGAACACGATTTAAATCGATAGAAACAGAAAATATAAGGCCCAGATTTTTTATTCCTCCTATTAATTCAACAAAACCAATTAAAGATTTAGAAGAATAAAAAGAAAAATAGAAGAAAAAAGACTTAAAAAAATCTGTTTTTAAATAATTAAGAAATCATATTTGACTCAAAAACATTTGTAAATAATCATTTTTTAACTTTATCAGCTTGGACACACTTATAGCAAAAGTAAAAGAAATTAAACAAACAAAAGAAACTAAAAGTTTTAAACTAATTGGTAAAATAATATAATTATAAGGAAAAAAAAAAAGATTTGAACCAAAAAACCCTAAAGAAACAGAAAAAATAAATAAAAGAAATATAGAATTTTGGATATTCAAAAAATGTACAAGAGTTTCAACCCTAGAAAAATAAAAAGAATTTTTAAAATTTAAAAAAATTAAAAGACGAAATCTATACAAAACAGTCAAAAAAGTACCAAACATAAATAAAAAAAGAAAAAAAAAATTTATATTCCTTAATAAAACTAATTCAAGAATTAAATCCTTAGAAAAAAAACCTGAAAGAAAAGGAAAACCAGATAAGGACAGATTTGCTACATTAAATATACAAAGAGAAAAAGAAAAAGTTTTATTCATTATTCCATACCTACGAATATCCTGATTATCATTAAATCTATGAATAAAAATCCCGGCACACATAAACAGAAGAGCCTTAAAACTTGCATGAGTAATTAAATGAAAAAAAGCTAAATCCGAAAATCCTAAACTAATAGTAGCTATTATAAAACCTAATTGACTAAGAGTAGAAAGAGCAATAATTTTTTTTAAATCATATTCTAGTAGACCAGAAATTCCAGACATAATTATAGTTAACAAAGAAATAAATATAAGAAAATTTTTAATTATTATGTTTAAAAAGAAATCAAAACGAATAAGAATATAAACCCCAGCAGTTACTAAAGTAGAAGAATGAACTAAAGAAGAAACAGGAGTAGGAGCTGCTATAGCAGCAGGAAGCCAAGCAGAAAAAGGAATTTGAGCTCTTTTTGTTATTGAAGCAATAAAAAAAAATAAAGAAACCCAAAAACAATCCATAACATTTAAAAAATTAATGTAAGTATAACCTCCAAAGGAAAAAAAAAATCTTAAACAAGCAAGAATAAAAACGTCTCCTACACGATTGGTCAACGCAGTAATTATTCCAGAACAAAAAGACTTAAAATTTTGATAATAAATTACTAAACAATAAGAAATAAGACCTAAACCATCCCAACCTAGTAATATTGATAGAAAATTTGGACTTAAAATTAAAAAAATTATTGAAACAACAAAAAAAAATATTAACAAAAAAAACCGAGATTTATAAGATTCTTCTCTTATATAATATTCAGAATAATAAATAATTGAACCTCTAATAAAAGAAACTATACCTATAAAAATACAAGAAATATAATCCAAATAAAAAGGAAAAGAAATGGAAAAAGAAAAAAAAAACAAATTTCAATGTAAAAAAAAACTAAAACTTAAAGATATAAATAAAAAAGAAAGAAAAAAAAAAAATAAACCAAAAGTAATAAAAAAAGGAGATATAATAAAAAAAACTTTATAAATTATCTTGTACAAAAATTGTATTTTTGATTCCACAAATCAATGTTTTTAAAATTTTAAACTAACAAAATATTAATATCACAATTTATAAAAATATAAGATATAACCCACCTTCACACACTTCACTATTTAATTAAATAAAATTATTACTTATTTAATTTATACTTTAAATAAAATTAAAAACTAATAAAATAAATCAAGTTTTAAAAATATAAAAAAAATAGGAAAAGAATGTAAATATAGAATAAAAAATTCACGAAAGAAACAAGAGTTAAAAAAAAAAATATTAGAAAAAACCTTTCCATGATTAGAAAAAGTAAATAAAAATAAATTATAGGCACCCCTTAAAAAACAAAGAAATATTAAAAAGAAAACCAAATAAAACCTTCAAGAAACAACCCTATTAATTAAAAAAATTTCTCTAATTAAATTTAAAGAAGGAGGAGCAGCCATATTAAAAGAACACAAAACAAATCATCATAAAGACAAAGAAGGGTAAATAGAAAGTAATCCTTTATTAAGAAAAATTCTTCGAGTTCCAGAACGTTCATAAACTACATTAGCTAAAAAAAAGAGTCCAGAAGAACATAATCCATGAGCAATCATTAATATAAAACATCCATAAACTCCTAAATCTCTATAAATTAAAATACCCATAATTACTATACTTATATGAGAAACAGAAGAAAAAGCAATCAAAGATTTTAAATCAACTTGACGTATACAAATCAATCTTCTTAGAATTCCTCCTCAAACACTAATATAAATCCAAAAAGAATTAAATTTTAAATAATATTTAAAAATGAAACTTAAACGGAAAATTCCATAACCTCCTATTTTTAATAAAACACCAGCTAAAACTATCGAACCCGAAACAGGAGCTTCAACATGAGCCTTAGGAAGTCAAGAATGAACTAAAAATATAGGTATTTTAACTAAAAAAGAAAAAATTAAAACAATATAGACCAAATAAAAAAAATTACTTAAATCTAACAAAAAAAACGACAAAGTATCATTTAAATAAAAAAAATAAAAAATAGACATTAATATTGGTATAGAACTAAAAATAGTATAAAAAAATAAATATAAACCTGAACTTAAACGTTCAATTTTATTTCCTAAACCAATAATGATAAAAAGAGTAGGAATCAATCTAGACTCAAAAAAGAAAAAAAAAAAGAAAAAATTTGAAACTAAAAAAAACAAAAACAAAATATTTATTAGAGAAGTTATTATAAATAAAAAAAATCCTGCATATAAGAAATTAATAAAACTTATTCTAGAAAAAATACTTAAAAAAATAATTCAAAAAGTTAAAATAATTATTAAAAAAGAAAAAGTATCTAAACCCAAGTAAGTATTTTTTATCAAAAAAGATGAAGAAAAATTAAAAAAAAAAAATACAGGATGGAAAAGTAGAAAAATAAACATATAAAAGAACCAGCTTAAACCAAAAAAAACACTAAAAGTAAGAACAGAGGAAAATATTAATAATACTAAAATATAGATAAATTTATAGAACTGAAATTATTTACACCAAAAAACTTCACTGATTTTACTAAAATAGAAAGGCCAATCGCCCTTTCAGAAACAATAAAAATAAAATATAAAAGTAAAATCTTCAAAGAAAAAAAGAAATATATAAGATATATTAAATAAAAAAAAATTACTAAAGACATTGATTCCAAAATTAAAAGAGAATTAAGAAAAGAAAAAAAATTTAAAAAATAGAGAATAAAAAGAAAAAAAAAAACACTAATCATTTACAATAATAAAATCAAAATATTAAACATTTTATTTTGGCACTTATATAAATAAATTTCGTAGTTTAAATTTTACAAAACATAAAATTGCAAGTTTTAAAAAGGAAAAATCCCGAAATTTAAGAAATCTTAAAAATAAAGATAACAATAAAAATCTTTAAAATATTAACAATTCTAATTCTAATAAGAAGATTCTTTTTAATAATATTTTCAAACAACCCATTAATGATCAGAATAATGGTAATTATTCAATGTTGTTCTTTATCATTAACCATAGTGTACTTATTTTTCCTGAGATGATTTAGATACCTAATTTTTATAATTTATTTAGGAGGAATTTTAATACTTTTTTCTTACATCATTAGAATAACATACTCAAAAGAACCAATAATGAAAAAAGACGCAAATTTTTGAACAATTACACTAATTTTTATTTTAACTTTTGTCACTAATATAAATAAAGAAACATTTTTAGAATTTATAAAAATAAATATAAAAGAATTACTAATTTCGATATACAGAAATAACTACAAAATTACTATTTATATAATTTATTTCCTTTTATTAATTATAATTATAGTTACATATATTTCCGAAAGAAATAAAAGATCTATACGAACAATATAATTAACTACAACTTTCAGATTATTTTTTTACTTCTTACAAAAGTATCTAGTTTAAAATTTTAAGCATAATCTAAAAACAACATTTCTTAGTTTAAATAATTTTTAAAAAAACAATCAAATTTAAGTACTGAAAAGGATAACAAGCAATCTAAAAGAAAAAATAAACACTTGTTCCTTGTGTATCATGATTTATAGAAATATAAAAACATTTTTAAATCTCGAAAAAAAATGATCTAAACCTTATTGTGTTTTATATTTCACCATAATAAAAAAAAAAGATTTAGAAGTAAAAAATCCACACATTTTTCTATATCTAGTTTTTTTAGAAAGAAATTAAATTTCCAAAACTTTAAAATAATTGAGTTCAGAAACTTTTTAAGGGATAAGCTTTAAAAAGAAATATAATTTTTTTTATTATTTAGTAAAAAGGAATTAAATTAACCCATAAACCTAAAAATTTTAATCTAAATAAAAAAATTTTAAAAAAATTAAGAATCTATAAAAATTACATTAAATAAAAATCAATTTTAACAATTATAAAATTAGTAAATGAAAAAAAAATAAAAAGAACTCGGCAAAACAAGTTTTCGAATGTTTAACAAAAACATTGTCTCCAGAATTTATTAGAGATAAAACCTGCTCAGTGAAATTTAAACAGCCAATTTTATTGCTAAGGTAGCATAATAATTTGTCTCTTAATTAGAGGCTTGAATGAAAGGTAAAACGAAAAACAAACTTTCTATTATCATTAAAATTTAAATTTACATTTAAGTTAAAAGGCTTAAATTATTTTAAAGGACGATAAGACCCTATAGAATTTAAAAGTATTATTTTATAACAAAAACAAATACAATTTTACTGGGGAAGTAGAAAAACAAAAATTTTTTTTAAAAATAACAATTAAAAGAATAATCTATCCTAATAAAAAGAAAAAAGAAAAAATTACCTTAGGGATAACAGAGTTAAACTTTTTAAGAGACCAAATCGAAAAAAGATCTTGCTACCTCGATGTTGAATTAAGAAAAATTCTAATAGAAAAAAATTAGAAAATTAGGTCTGTTCGACCTTTAATATCTTACATGATTTGAGTTAAGACCGGTGAAAGCCAGGTTGGTTTCTATCCTTAAATTTCATTTTTTTATAGTACGAAAGGACCTAAAAAAATAAAATATTTAAATTAACTAATTAGCTTAAAAAAGCATGTATTTTGAAAATACAAGAAAGATTTTAAAAAAATTTATTAGTTTAGCTAACTAATAGGCTT